TACAATGAAGATGAAGGACTCGCTATTCATTCGGGTTAAGAATAACATTCTGTAGGAGAGATGGCCGAGTGGTTCAAGGCGTAGCATTGGAACTGCTATGTAGACTTTTGTTTACCGAGGGTTCGAATCCCTCTCTTTCCGTTTCTTTTCATTCATCAACGTTACCGACTACAATGTATCAAATCAAATAAGAATTGATATCATTATTCTAACGAACGGTAAGACCCTTATTTAATAGAAATTCTCTATCCCTAATTAATAATCTCTAATTCATTCCTGTGATAGGTAAAATAAAAATAGAAATATCGTATTGATATTGAAAAGAAGAAAAAAATCAAAAGAATCCTATTGCCAATTCTTTTTTGATACGTGAATGAGATAGGGCACGAGGTACTCTATTTACTTCAGCGAAAGGAGTCAAAATTGGTATGAACCTTGCTTTTTTATTTTCGTTAGAATCAAGTCTGACGGGAATAATATTCTACGACCAACAACTCATTTATTTTCAGACCGATCCATTTACTATCTATTATTTGATTGACAAATCCTTTATATTGTAAGGAGTCAATAGTCAAATGGTTTGGCAATTCCCCGTGGGGGGATGAAACAAGATAATTTTGAATAAGAGCTTTCGATCTTTCTTTATCCTTCGTAGTAATAATATCTCGGGGTTTGCAACGATAACTTGGTATATCCACTATACGACCATTAATTAAAATGTGTCTATGGTTAACTAATTGTCTGGCTCCAGGAATGGTCGAAGCCATACCTAATCGAAAAAGGATGTTATCCAAACGCATCTCAAGTAATTGTAGTAAAACCTGGCCTGTTGACCCTTTGGCTTTTCTAGCAATATGCACATAGTTAAGTAATTGTCGCTCTGTCAGACCATAATGAAAACGCAATTTCTGTTTCTCTTCTAAACGAATACGATATTGTGATCTTTTTCCAGAGCGCAATTGGGTTTGAAGATCACTTCTGGATCTGGGTCTTTTACTAGTTAGTCCCGGTAAAGCCCCCAGTCGGCGTATTTTTTTGAAACGAGGTCCTCGGTAACGAGACATATAAAGGCTCCTTTTTGATTCACTTTCATTTGACAAAAAAAATATAAATTCAGACTGAACTAAAGGATCAGCAAAGCAAAACTCAATTTACTAAAGTCCTACAAAACAGAATAAAATAAATTTTATCAATATTTGGATTTTTTGTATATATTTTGTATATATAGAGAATTCAAGCGAAGGTTACGTTTTCCAATTTCTTCTATAGAGATCTAATTGTTCTAGTCAACTTTTTTATTCATAGCTATAGCTGCAAGTTACCAGGACATAATAGAGAAGTGACCCGACATTTAGAGAAAGCGAGAGTAGAGATTTTCAATCATGAAAAGAAAAAAATCGATAAAGAAAAAGAGCCGGCTATCGGAATCGAACCGATGACCATCGCATTACAAATGCGATGCTCTAACCTCTGAGCTAAGCGGGCGGGGATATAAGAGCAATAGTTTATAGGAATACAGGAAACTATCGGATCTTAGCTATTACCTAGTAATTCTTCTTCTTTTTTTTTTTTCTTTCATTTATTGATATTCTTCTAGTTCTTAGTTATATATTTTCTATTCTATTTAGAAAATAGAAAAGAAAACTATTTAGATCTAGATAAATTAGATATATAAATAGAAATTCAATTCCATATTCATATATATGAATCTATGAAAAGAAAATATCAATATATCAATGAAATTAGAATTCGAAATGAAAAAAAAAAGAATGAATATCGACCGTTACACTATTAAAAAATGCACTGTAAAAATGAAGGAGGAGGAAAGGCATATATATATGTGGGATATATCTATCCATATTGAATTGCGGATACATCAATGATAGAATCATTTCGTATTGAAACAAATAGGGTTCATCCAATAGAGATGAAATGATAGAATATAGAGAATATAGAATAGAGAGTGGGCAAAAAAAGAAAATAGCAGCATACACTTTTTCGATATTTCGATATCGTAATCATTACCTAATGAATTCAATAGTGCCAATATAAATGAAAGAGGTGGATGAAATTACAACTGGATCCTTGTCTCAAAGGAAAGGGGATATGGCGAAATTGGTAGACGCTACGGACTTGATTGGATTGAGCCTTGGTATGGAAACCTGCTAAGTGGTAACTTCCAAATTCAGAGAAACCCTGGAACTAAAAATGGGCAATCCTGAGCCAAATCTTTGTTTTGAAAGAAAAAACGATAGGTGCAGAGACTCAATGGAAGCTGTTCTAACGAATGAAATTGACTACGTTACGTTAGTAGCTAAAATCCTTCTATCGAAATGACAGAAAGGATAACCTTATATACCTAATACGTACGTATACATACTGATATAACAAACGATTCATCACAACCCAAATCTTCTATCGAATCCTATTCTGTATCTCTCTCTATATATATATATGAAAATAGAAATCTTATATTTCTTCTTTCTTTGATTCTTTCTAT